GGTGGCTTACTCATTTCTCTTTTCATTCCTTCTCTCCTTATCTCTTTAGCCCGGTTCCAGGGAAATTCTTTATGAATGAATAAAAAATATCCAGTAGCAAAACAATGATAATACCTTGAGAAGAATTCATCCCTCCACTGTCTACTGGAAGGCGGTCGTGCCAGATTGAAGGTGCAGATGAAGAAGACGGTGCTCTTAGCTCGAAAGGTGGCTAAGTAAGAGAACATTTTAGGTATCACTGCGAGCACCATAGGTATGGAGCCAGACATTCGATACTAGATGTGACGGCCCAGAGATAGCAGCATAAACGATGACATGAAGGTAACTACAGGTGCCAAGGCTAGATGATTGTAACAATGTAATATCTAAAAAGGAGAACAACTTGAATATACTTTGAGGAGGAAGTTTTCTTACATTGGGAGTTGCCTGCCATCAGTTAACCTCCCCTCCGCTCTAACTAGCTAACGATCTTTCCCTGAAAGGATTGAGAATAGGTAATTTATTTCCATGATATAAGTATCCGATCTCCCCTTATGCTTACACAAGTGGTCGAGCGAGCGAATACGATCTATTGTGGACTGCTGTTGACTGAACTATAACTAGAGTCTTTATTTTAGCCTTGAAGTTAAGTGTAGTAGGACCATTTGGGGAATATAAGGAAAGATAGAGGTACGAGGGATAGAGGGAGGAGCATAGAACAAAAATATCCTCTGTTCATAGTTACCGAATGAAGGAGGAGGAGACTTAAGAGTAAATCTGTCTCCCCTATCAAACCAGGGTGGCTACCGCTACACCTTGTATTCCTGATCGACCGGCAGGTATCAAAAGATCGAAAGACTTTTGGCTTGGTCAAGGACGGGGTTCCACTGTACAACCAGGAATCATTCCCTTCTCTTTCGTTCTCCCCTTTCCGTTCATATGGAAGTAAGAGAAAATCGACCCCCAGCAATTGGTCATCCTTCCTGACCGAGGTTGAGTTCCTCCCTTTATTGAGAATCTATATGGCTTTGTTCGTCTCTATTATTTTTTTTTTTCAATAGCCAAAAAACTTTAGTTTCAGGTCTACGAGAGGTCAATGTATTAGGACTCATGCCAAAATTAAAATAAAATAGGGGATTTCTTTTCTCTTGCATGCGCCTTCCCTTCCTTCGTTCCTCATTCATTCAAATAAAAGGAAGCTTCATCGGGAAGGGATAGGGATGTCGAATTTGCTTGGTCGATCAAAGAGTAAGAGTTAAGCAAAGAAAGATTAGACAATCCTGTTAGGAATCGATCTAGCTGCGGATCCGGTCCTTTAGGAGGGACATCGCCCGAAAGAAAGTTAAAAAAACTTTCCTTCTGAGATGCCTGTTCTCAGGTTGGAAGGGTGCTAGGCTAGAGAGCTAATTCATCCGCATCTGTTGGTGTTAAGCCTTTGCTTGTGTTCCCACGGGCTTTCCTAGTGCAACCATCCTCTCTATTGAAAACAAGAGCATAGAAGTTTTTTTTTGTTGAAAGACCAGAAAGGAGGCACCGGAATTTTCTGAGCAAGCCCAAATTGCCAAGCAAGTAAAGAAGGCAGGTATTGCTCGACCCCACAACGAACATTAACAGAAGTCCCGGCTTGAAAACCGTAATGTAAATCTCGACACACTAGGAAACTGCCCCAAACCTTAGAATGGTCGTCGAGAGCTTGACCAGAAATAGGAACAGAAGGGAATCTTCTAAACCAGTCCGGACCTACCGAGCGTTCTTGGAAAGGCATGAAACGGGAAGGGGGTAGAGAGGAAAGCCCAAAGAAGAATTGAAAACAACCATGGAATGTCACCTCCTTCAGCGGGAAACTAGACAGCCATGAGCCATAGGTAGAGAAATCATGAACGGGCGAGGGAGGAGGATCATATCGGAGATCGGGGAAGTAGGCCTGAAGCCAGAGTTGCAATATCCAAAGCGGCCCCGGAAAAGTACCCAAGGACTTCTTAAAAACCTCATTCATACCTCGGTAAAGATAAGAAAGGGCTAAGGGGGCCAATGCTACCCTCCGACCACTAAGGAGAACCTTTGCCGGGTCTACGAAGTCGGCTGTCATAGCAAGAGTAGGAGAGCAGCAGAGGTATCGATTCAACCAACAGGACAAGAAGCTGATATGCTCTTCTTCAGAGATAGAAGAATCGGATTTCATGCAAGTATCTATGAAGGTACCATAGGCCGTTATGAAGCCGGGCTTCCCCGCCGATTTTGGCCGATGGTATTCGATATCAGGGAAAGACATTCCCGCATAAGCAGTCTCTCCTGTACAAGGAAGGCCGGTCAGAGCCACGACATCCATCATCGTCGGAACCATGGAACCCACACGAAAGTGGAATGAATGTTCAGCCGGACACCAAAACATAAGAGTAGCGGAGATCAGCGGTTTGTGACTCGTTAGGGTGTTTAGGCTCATCATAATAGCATCAAAAAGACCTAATTTTTTCAAATCCTCTCCCTTGTGGAGACTCAGACGCTTTACCCAGGAAGCCCA